TGTTGAAGTCAAAAATGAACATTTGTGATGAATGCGGATATCATTTGAAAATGAGTAGTTCAGAGAGAATCGAACTATCGATTGATCCAGGTACTTGGGATCCTATGGATGAAGACATGGTCTCAACGGATCCCATTGAATTTCATTCAGAGGAGGAACCCTATAAAGATCGTATTAATTCTTATCAAAAAGAGACAGGGTTAACCGAAGCCATTCAAACAGGTATAGGTCAACTAAATGGCATTCCTGTAGCAATAGGGGTTATGGATTTTCAGTTTATGGGAGGTAGTATGGGGTCCGTAGTAGGAGAGAAAATCACTCGTTTGATTGAGTATGCTACTAATAAAAATCTACCCCTTATTATAGTGTGTGCTTCCGGCGGGGCACGCATGCAAGAAGGAAGTTTGAGCTTGATGCAAATGGCTAAAATTTCGTCGGTTTTATTTGATTATCAATCAAATAAAAGGCTATTCTATGTATCAATTCTTACATCCCCTACTACTGGGGGGGTGACAGCTAGTTTTGGTATGTTGGGAGATATCATTATTTCCGAACCCAATGCCTACATTGCATTTGCGGGTAAAAGAGTAATTGAAGAAACATTGAATACGACAGTACCTGAAGGTTCACAAGAAGCTGAATATTTATTCGATAAGGGTTTATTTGATCCAATTGTACCACGTAATCCTTTAAAAGGCGTTCTAAGTGAGTTATTTCAGTTGCACGCTTTCTTGCCTTTAAATCAAAATTCGATTGAGCAGTAAGGTCAATTATTTATTTGTGGCAAAAAAAGTAGTTAGTTATCGTAATCAATCAAAGTCCAAATGATAAAGAATCAATCATAATAGAATAATGGGGATGGGGTTTTCGCGGTTGCCATACTAATTCTATAACTATATAGAATATAAAGAATCAAAAGTTGCAGATCAATTTTTTTATTTGATTTCATATCCTGATTACTAATCAGAGAACCTATATTCTATCAACATTCTTACTTCTGTAAATTGAAAATATGGCAAAGAAAACGAATTTTATCTTCCTTTCTTACATCTGGAAAATTCGAAAAAAATAGCCTTTTGCATCTTAATATATTTCTTGTCGAAGACTTTCCATTTTGACTAACAAGAGAATATCTCTTGAATCAAATTATAACGAATCTTTCGGGACTTTGTAAGCAACTCTTTCTTTATTGATATTGAATTAAAAGACAAGAGCAAAAGAAGAAGAAAAGATGAAGAATAAAAAAGTTGATTATCAAACATATATTTTTTTGTGTCGAAGGCGAATTCAGTTCATTTAGTTAGTTCTACATTTCTTGAACTTAGTATATACTATACTCACTTAGATATAATTAGTATAATTATATAGAATTCAGTTCAGATAATTTTCGAACAATATAACAAACAGGTACAAATAGTAAATCGAGGTACCCATTCTATGACAGATATAAACCTTCCCTCTATTTTTATTCCTTTCGTAGGCCTATTATTTCCGGCAATTGCAATGGCTTCTTTATTTCTTCATGTTCAAAAAAACAAGATTGTTTAGGCCGGATGGTGAGGCCAAATCACATTTTTTCAAGACTTAGACTTGATTGAGTCATAACACAGATATCTATTTATTGGAAAGTGGAATATGGTATAATGCATGATTTCTTTCGAACATAAGTGCAAGACATGCGAAACCTGATATAGGGGTAAATTCTTTTTTACTATTTTCAAATCAATAGATCAAGACGGGTCGGTCCATGTTTCAAATAGAAAGTCGATGCTTGTAGATATCTAGGGCGGGGTCATATGAAGGGGACGTTCTTATTTTCGATCGAACTTTTTTTATTAATTACCCCGACAGGTTCACATTAGAATAGTGCTAGTTGATGAGAGTTACTTAAGAAACAAAATAGCGTTAAGTTTAAGTAAAGTATAAGTGAAATTCATTTTGGTTATTCTATCAATTCAATTAAGTAAAATTAAATGCAACTAGATTAGTATGAATTGGCGATCAGAACGTATATGGATAGAACTTATAAGGGGGTCTCGAAAAACAAGTAATTTCTGCTGGGCCTTTATCCTTTTTTTAGGTTCATTAGGATTTTTATTAGTTGGAACTTCCAGCTATCTTGGTAGGAATTTGATATCTTTATTTCCCTCTCAACAAATAATTTTTTTCCCACAGGGGATCGTGATGTCTTTCTATGGGATCGCAGGTCTCTTTATTAGTTCCTATTTGTGGTGCACAATTTCGTGGAATGTAGGTAGTGGTTATGATCTATTCGATAAAAAAGAAGGAATAGTGTGTATTTTTCGTTGGGGATTTCCGGGAAAAAATCGTCGCATCTCCCTCCGATTCCTTATAAATGATATTCAATCTATCAGAATAGAACTTAAAGAGGGTATTTATCCTCGTCGTGTCCTTTATCTAGAAATCAGAGGCCAGGGGGCCGTTCCTTTGACTCGTACTGATGAGAATTTGACTCCACGAGAAATGGAACAAAAAGCTGCTGAATTAGCCTATTTCTTGCGCGTACCGATTGAAGTATTTTGAAATGAACCGAACAATGAATGTTTTCTGATTCTCGGCTGGGGGTAGAAAATACTCTACAATCCCCTTTTGTATAACTTTATCTATGGTATAACTTAACGAAATTTTCGTCAGAACATCCCTTCGAGTCGAGTCAAAGCAAACGTATATTATATGGAACATAAAAAAGGGGGGTTGCTTTTGTCGGCAAAAACGAGATTTTATGCGTATGGAAATCCACTTGACGCAATTCATTAGCACCAAATCGAAATAAGGATAGATTCATCCCAAAACATTTTGAAATAAAGAAAATTTTTGATTTGAGTTTCAATATTTTGAATTGATAGGTTAGAGACAAATAGCTCATGTAAATTAATTATCTTTCTTGATGTGTCGTTTTCTCCCCTCTTTCGTTCTCTTCTCTTTAATGAATGACCCGACGTTTTGATTATCACATTCAGAAAATTATCTCAATTCTTTTTGTGCTATGGTAGTCAGCGAATTTTTTTGCAATATTTGGAGAGTTTTTTGTCTCGAAATCCGAATTCCTTAACGAAAACTAAAGTGGGTTTTCGGGGAGTCATCTAAAGGAAGGAATTGCTTCGAATTTGACCAATTGAAATAGCTGGAAACCTTTTTTCGCATTTTCGCATTCGAAGTGGACTCTTATTCGATTTCTGTATTCTTGTAAGATTCTTCAAAATTATCAAGGACTCATTACCGAATCACAAATAAAAAAAAGAAAATGATTCGATACCTTGGAATAGAACTCTGGTGAAAAAAAAAAATAAAAAATATTAGATCGCGTAGAGTCGACGAATGAGGCCACTTTATTAAATTAAAAATTTCTAAAAAAAATGGCAAAAAAGAAAGCATTTATTCCCCTTCTAGTTCTTGTATCTATAGTCTTTTTACCCTGGTGGAGCTTTCTAACATTTAATAAAAGTCTGGAATCTTGGGTTACTAATTGGTGGAATACCAAGCAATCCGAAACTCTTTTGAATGATATTCCAGAAAAGAGTCTTCTAGAAAAATTCCTAGAATTAGAGGAGCTCCTACTGTTGGACGAGATGATAAAGGAATATCCGGAGACACGTCTAAAAAAGCTTCGTATAGGAATCGGAATCCATAAAGAAACGATTCAATTGATCAAGCTGCACAATGAAGATTGTATCCATACAATTTTGTCCTTCTCGACCAATATAATCTGTTTCGTTATTCTAAGTGGTTATTCTATTATAGGTAAGAAAGAACTTATTACTCTTAACTCTTGGGTTCAGGAATTCCTATATAACCTAAGCGACACAATAAAAGCATTTTCTATTCTTTTATTAACCGATTTATGTATCGGATTCCACTCACCCCACGGTTGGGAACTAATGATTGGCTATATCTACCAAGATTTTGGATTTTCTCATAACGATCAAATTATATCTGGCCTTGTTTCCACCTTTCCAGTCATTCTAGATACAATTTTGAAATATTGGATTTTCCGTTATTTAAATCGTGTATCCCCATCACTTGTAGTGATTTATCATTCAATGAATGACTGAAAAAAGGTCTACTGATATTAATTCAATTAGAATGTTTGGTACTTTGGGCATAAGCATTCCAAACCGTACTGACTCGTTCTACCCATCCAAGGCAGGAAAGTCCTCCAATATTCCAGTAAGATTATTTCAGTAAATAGCAGAATAGTGGATAGGGAACTATACTAGCGACCTACCCAATTTATTGTAGAAATTTTCGGGATCAAAAATTGTACCATGCAAACTATAAATACCCTTTCTTGGATAAAAGACCAGATTACTCGATCCATTTCCGTATCACTCATTATATATATAATAACTCAGTCATCCATTTCAAATGCATATCCCATTTTTGCACAGCAGGGTTATGAAAATCCCCGAGAAGCGACCGGTCGTATTGTATGTGCCAATTGTCATTTAGCTAATAAACCTGTGGATATTGAGGTTCCACAAGCGGTCCTTCCCGATACTGTATTTGAAGCAGTTGTTCGAATTCCTTATGATATGCAACTAAAACAAGTTCTTGCTAATGGCAAGAAGGGGGGTTTGAATGTAGGAGCTGTTCTTATTTTACCCGAGGGGTTTGAGTTGGCTCCAACCGATCGTATTTCTCCCGAGATGAAAGAAAAAATAAGCAATCTTTCTTTTCAGAGTTACCTACCAAATAAAAAAAATATTCTTGTGATAGGCCCTGTTCCGGGGCAAAAATATAGTGAAATCACCTTTCCTATTCTTTCACCGGACCCTGCTACTAAGAAAGATGTTCACTTTTTAAAATATCCCATATATGTAGGCGGTAACAGGGGAAGGGGTCAGATTTATCCCGACGGAAGCAAGAGTAACAATACTGTTTATAATGCTACAGCAGCGGGTATAGTAAAGAAAATAATACGAAAAGAAAAGGGCGGATACGAAATAACCATAGGGGATGCCTCGGATGGGCGTCAAGTC